CACCATCGGATTTCAAAGTAGCACGGTCTAATTCAAAAATTTCACCCAATTGAGCACGTCTAGCATATTTTTTCACAGTAGCAGGGTCACTATAACTGACTCCATTTAGTTCGCCGCCATAGAACTCAACAGTTACACCTACTTGTTCGACACTATATTTTGATTCTGCCCGTCTAAAAGGAACATCAGCTCTAACAATTCCGTCCCCATCGACCAAAACAACTGGAAATGTTTCAAAAAACGTCGGCATACGACGTACAAAAAGTTCATGCCCCTCTTTATCTCTAAAGATAGGATGTCCTAACCACCCAACAGCTATTCCATCCCCGTTGTCCATTGAACCCGCTCTGAATAATCCCCCTTTTGCCGGATTATTACCGATGTAATCATAAAAAGCTAGTTTTTCAGGAATTTTAGACCAAGCTTCAGATAAACTTTGATTTTCGGCTAAGCCAGCACCAATTCTTCGATATATTTCTTGTTGGAAGTATCCTTGATCCCATTGATAGCGCGTCGGACCAAACAATTCAATCGGGGTAGTTGCTGAACCATACCACATAGTTCCAGCAACTACAAAAGCTGCAAAAAAGACAGCAGCAATACTACTGGAAAGGACGGTTTCAATATTTCCCATACGTAACCCTTTGTATAGGCGTTGGGGCGGACGAACACTAAGATGAAATAGGCCTGCCAATATGCCTAAGGTCCCTGCTGCAATATGGTGAGAAGCTATTCCTCCCGGAACAAAAGGATCAAAACCTTCCACACCCCACGCTGGATTTACGGCCTGTACCCTTCCAGTTAATCCATAAGGATCGGACACCCATATTCCAGGGCCATACAATCCTGTTACATGAAATGCACCAAAACCAAAGCAAGCCACCCCTGAGAGAAATAAATGAATTCCAAAGATTTTAGGCAAATCCAAAGAGGGTTTTCCTGTACGTTCATCAGTAAATATTTCTAGATCCCAATACACCCAATGCCAGATAGCTGCCAAAAAACACAAGCCAGAAAACACAATATGTGCCCCGGCCACACCTTCGTAACTCCAAATACCCGGATTCGTTACAGTCCCTCCTGTGATACTCCAACCGCCCCACGAATTCGTTATTCCTAAACGAGTCATGAAGGGTATAACGAACATACCCTGTCTCCACATTGGATCAAGAACAGGATCAGAGGGATCAAAAACGGCTAATTCGTATAGAGCCATCGAACCGGCCCAACCAGCAACCAGAGCTGTATGCATTATATGGACAGCAATCAAACGACCCGGATCATTCAATACGACGGTATGAACACGATACCAAGGCAAACCCATGGAAATACCCCTTTATCAACGAAAAATAGACACAATGTAACTTTATTGCATTGAAAAAAGCTATGCTATGGACCCCCTTTTTTAGGGGATTCTCTCGGGGAAAGCATTAATATTTGTTTGATGCTTTGCGTAATAATTACTTTTAGTAATAATGAAACTTTTTTGTTCGTAGGAACAAAAAGAAGCAGATCTATTCTATACCCGATAAGTAACAATACGCAATGGTAAGGGGTTGATACCATTTTATATGGGTGAATCTATATATATTTGTTCATCATTCAAAGGACTCATTTGGAAGAATTTTCCTTAATTCATTTTGTCTTCTTTTTTTTTTATTTTATGAACTTAGTCAATCTATGGATAAAATGGGATAATAAAATCAATAGCATTAGGCCACTAAACCCACTGTTACGCTTTCACATCAAAGTGAGATATAGTACTTAATTTTTCTTTTATTTAATGCCTATTGGTGTTCCAAGAGTACCCTTTCGAAGTCCTGGAGAGGAAGATGCATTGTGGATTGACGTATAGTGCGACTTGTCAGATATATTGGGCATACGGTATTTCCCCGTTCTCTTCCCCGATCGAGATATTCCCTCTTTCGCCCGAGAAAGATTGATTCAATTATCAAAAATTTGGAGCGTGAAGTGCAATTAGATCCATTTTTTAGGGAGGGTATACGGATTAATATTATCAATTAGAATAATTTATGGTTGGCTTGGTTAGACCAATTAAATGAAGTATCCAGGCTCCGTTTAGAAAAAAACCAATTGGTAATAAATATATTTAATATATTTATGATTACGACTTAATATCATATTTATATCATATTTTAGTTATTTCGATTTATTTAGGTATTTAGAAATAAAAGTGATGCTAATCAATCGAGTAATATGATGAATGCGTTGAATATTTGTTGGAAGACATGAAATGAATAAAAAAAAAATAGGGAAGTCGTAGCAAAAGGACGTGGTATTGGGGCATTTGTCCTATATGTACAAATTCAAATCGGGCGGATCTTTACGCGGAGTAGAGCATAAACCTAAAAAAATTGAAGAAGCCTAGTCAGGAACAAGAAAATTACATCGCGATTAAAATTGTATCTCGATGAAACAATACATCAATGAGAAGTTAGTCAGATAAGCTTAGCAATTTTTTTAGATAAACAAAACAGGCCAAAACTCATCTTTCGTGAAAAATGAAAGAAAAGTCCATTTTATCTATTTTATTTTTATTAAGTTAAGTTATAAGTTAAAAACCTGTTATGAAAAAAAAAGCTAGAATCTACACATTGATTCTCTTTTTTCATGATTTTTGTTGAACCGTATGCATCAAAAGGTGCATGTACGGTTTCTAAGGGATACCATTTTATCCCAATCAACCGACTTTATCGAGAAAGATTACTTTTTTTAGGCCAAGGGGTTGATAGCGAGATCTCGAATCAACTTATTGGTCTTATGGTATATCTCAGCATAGAGGATGATACCAAAGATCTTTATTTGTTTATAAACTCTCCTGGCGGGTGGGTAATACCCGGAGTAGCTATTTATGATACTATGCAATTTGTGCGACCAGATATACAGACAATATGCATGGGATTAGCGGCTTCGATGGGATCTTTTATTCTTGTCGGAGGGGAAATTACCAAACGTCTAGCATTCCCTCACGCTCGGCGCCAATGAGTTTTTTATTTGATTTGAGAGAAAAAAGAAAACTATGCCTTCGCTCTATATGAATATTTAAGTAATAATAGCATGGCACTTCGAATTCGATATGAGAAATGTTTTTTATTTAAACCGTTAGATTACGTATCGAAAGAGTAGTATGAGATAACAAAGGCATTTTCGAGTTTAGTCAATCCGTCGGGAGGCCTATTTCAGCGTCACAAACTTTTTTGTTTTCACACCAGGGGGCTAACAATATTTAGGTTATAAAAGAATATAAAAATAAATCTTGTTTTTTTATTTGAAAAAAAAAAGAAACTTTGGGATTGCTAAATAACAGACTAAATAAATATATAAAGCAACGGAACCATCATAGTATTTTTATAGTATTTTTGAACTACTACAAAAGGAAGGGCGGTTATTGGATTATTTACCAACCTGAGTCTGATAGACTCTATCATTTTTTTTTTTCTATTTCTTCAATGTAAGTAAGGTAAAAGTAAATTCCATTATAGAGCCGTATGCAATGCGCAAAAAATGCCTGTACGGTTGTTCAATTATATCTTTTTTGATTAGTCTTTATCTACTCACCTTTCACTTTCATCATGCGAGTATAGAAGAAACATTTTTTATGTTATATCATAGATTATATCATCAGGGTAATGATCCATCAACCCGCTAGTTCTTTTTATGAGGCACAAACGGGAGAATTTGTCTTGGAAGCGGAAGAGCTGCTGAAGCTGCGCGAAACCATCACAAGGGTTTATGCCCAAAGGACAGGCAAACCCTTATGGGTTGTATCCGAAGACATGGAAAGAGATGTTTTTATGTCAGCAACAGAAGCCCAAACTCATGGAATTGTTGATCTTGTAGCGACTGAATAAAAAAAAACAAGGATTTCACATGAATTCGTGATTTGATATTTTATCTTCTTACCGAATTTACTATTCTATTTATATCTATTACTATTCTATTTATAAATTTCTTAATATAGAAATTTATAATATAGAAAAAAAAGAATTTCTAAGGATCCGGTTAAGATCGATCTAAACCAGCCCATTATATATATATGATTCAACATGCCAACTATTAAACAACTTATTAGAAACACAAGACAGCCAATCAGAAATGTCACGAAATCCCCCGCTCTTGGAGGATGTCCTCAGCGACGAGGAACATGTACTAGGGTGTATGTGCGACTCGTTCAGACCGTGGACTAGGATAAAAGAAAGAAAACAATTGATCCAGTATCACCAATCCGTACCAGTGAGTAGGATAGAATGGACGAACTCCATTGAATATTCAATAACTTAAAAAAAAAGATCTATCCTTCGATTGGGGTATCAAATGTATGGTTCCCGTTGGTGCAAATCCAATCACCTCAATTTTAAATTTAAGATGAGAAAGGATTCCCCATTGATAGCAAATAGTATTCATTAAGCAGGGGAAATCTTATTTTAAAAAGTCAAAATTTTAGGCCTTATTCTTGAAACAACGGACTAATAGGGTCAGCTACTCAGCAAATCTTCATAATTAAATACCGTTACTGTATAAATAGATCTCGTTGTGAAAGACCTAGTACTAGATAATTTTTGGTAGAGCCAAAGGATGTGAACTGTACAAGTTAACAATAACATTCATTAAATGAAGGAAGGGCTCCGGTGTATAGAGAGGACCTCGCCGTTTAAGAAGTAACCATAGAAACGATGGAACCCACTAGAATCTATTTTTATTTATTACTTTTTATTTACTATGTGTTTTTGATACCTAGTATCAATACAATTTTTATTTCTATTTATTTCTAGGCGAAATGCCTAAAAAAAAAAATCGTGGTCGGGAAGGTTAGAGTAGCAAAAGCCATTGGAATTTTTATTTTATACATTGGAAGAATCCGTTTTGTTATTAATAGACTAGGACACGGGAAGGGAATAACTGAAAGAAAGGAAATCAATTAGTTATTCATCAAAGTTTCATTTATTCAATGACCAGAATTAAACGAGGGTATATAGCTCGAAGACGTAGAACAAAAATCCGTTTATTTGCATCAAGTTTTCGCGGGGCTCATTCAAGACTTACTCGGACTATTACTCAACAGAAAATAAGAGCTTTGGTTTCGGCTCATAGGGATAGGGGTAGACAAAAGAGAGATTTTCGTCGTTTGTGGATCACTCGTATAAATGCAGTAATTCGAGACAATAAAGTATACTTTAGTTATAGTAGATTAATAAACAATCTGTACAAGAAACAGTTGCTTCTTAATCGTAAAATACTTGCCCAAATAGCTATATTAAATAAGAGTTGTCTTTATATGATTTCCAATGAGATCATAAAATAAAGAGATTGAAAGGAATCCGTTGGAATGGTTTAAACGGAGTTCCCTGGAAAATGAACTCTGGGAAGGTAGAGTAGAAATTAGTATAATAAAATATGAAATCGTCATCAAAATGAAGAAACACGTTCAATAAAAAGTATTTCTTATACTTCCCCTATTTTTTTTTTTTCAAATGACACGACAATCAAATCTGGATTTCCTATTTTTAGAAAAAATAGCGTCAATCCACATTTGAGTTTGGATTGGAATTTTTTTGATTCAATTCAAGAGTCATCCTATTTTTTTCTGGTTCGAAGACCCGGAGTTCTAGTGGTTGACTCGCTTCTTTCAAATTGTTTCTCATTATTAAGAAAAGGTAACGGAGATAAAATACGAGCTTGTTTTATAGCAATAGTAATTAATCGTTGTTGTTTTAAGGTCAATCGATTCACTCGTCTAGATAATATTTTTCCTTGTTCGCTAATAAATCGACTAATTAAACTCATGTTTCTATAATCAATTCGATCCCCCGATTGAATCGGAGGCAAACGCCTACGAAAAGATCGCTTGGATTTCAGAAAGATTCGCTTGGATTTATCCATGGTTTGTTTATTCCTTATCCTAAAGAAAAGACCCGAATCCTATTTCTTAATTATCCATCACAGTTGATCTGATCGAAATAGGATTTGGTTTGTTTATATTTAAATTAATATATATTAGATATATCTAATATGTCATTTTTAATCTTCCTTGGAACGGAAAACTGACACACGAGCGACCGGTTCGATCTATTTCTTTATCTCCCCGTGAATCGTATGTTTGTAACAACAGGGACAGAATTTTTTCAATTCCAATCGACTAGGCGTATTATGTCGATTCTTTTGAGTAATATATCTGGAAATGCCCGTTGATTCCTTATTAACACGATTTCGAACACAACTGGTACATTCCAAAATCACCGTTACTCGGACATCTTTACCCTTGGCCATGAGCCTCCTTTGGTTTTTGATTCATTCAATTCTTTAATTTTCCGATCCGAAATGAGGAAGAAGAAAGGAACAAAAAAAACAGGTAACTCTAAATCTAATTATGAAAGAAAGATTTCGTTGCAATAAATCAATATAAATCAATATAGTAAAAATAACAATATAGTAATAAATTAAGTAATATAATGATTTCTAGCTATATTACTAGATTTAGAATTTTAAATTGCCGAACAGCATTTCATTTTTATTTAAGTATCTTGTATGATATTGTTGCCCCAACCATTACATTTCACTCTATTTTTTATTAATTTTATTAAAATTTGAGCCTGGCCCGAGTTACTAGTTTCAACGAGGGAACCCCCCCCCTTTTTTTTTCGAATATATATTCGAAAAAAAAAAAAGAAGGGAAGGGATTAGTTACAGATATTTGATTCTATCTCTAATCCTTTCCCCCCCCTACCATAGCAATAACAAGAATTAAAAAAAGGGGAATATCAACGCATCCGGAAAAAAACGATTGATCTCTATCAATAAACCTGCTAAAGATCCGAACCATAGAGTACTTACTACCGGTGCCACGGAGAGATATGTTTTTAGATCTCGCATTTTAAATTCTCCTCCTTCTTTATTATTTCTAATATATAATGGTAATACATATATAACCAGATGTGTATATGTACTTAATGATTGGCCACTTTTATTTATACGCGGAATCCCTAATTCAAGTTGAAATGTACAAAATAAATTGTACTCTTTTATTTAATCTTAAAAGAAATAAATATGCGCCTTTAGGCTAGAAATTTGCGAAAAATACTCATTTTTTTACAGGATCTCATATTTATTTCATACTTTAAATATAATAGAAATAGAATTATATAATAGAAATAGAATAGAAGTCCTTTACTATTTTTATTTAGTATAATTCTAATTATTTGAAACCAAAACGAAGAAATGACAAGATATTTATCTATATCAATGGAAGAAATAAAGATATGGAAAACAAAACCGGGATTCTCTACAATGACACTGTAGACCAATTGAAAGGGATGTAGCGCAGCTTGGTAGCGCGTTTGTTTTGGGTACAAAATGTCACGGGTTCGAATCCTGTCATCCCTACCTATTACTTCTCTTCTGAACAGTAACGGGGAAGATCGATTAAAAGAAAATTGGATATCCATAAGAAATCTTTAATTTTTTGTTTGATAGTATATATCC